AAAAGTTTTTAAGGAAAATACTAAATTCTTTGTAACAATTGCAAAAGAAACAAAAAGATGTTTTGTCGAAAGTTTTTTATTTTTAAAAAAACTAATAAAAGAACTTTCAAAAGTAAATCCAATTAGATTATTGGGATTAATAAAAGTATATGATTCAAATGAAAATACAGGCAAAAAAGATTCTATAATCAGCAATGAGAAAATTCCTGAATCCTTTAGTCAAATTAAATTTCCACATCGGCCAAACTCTTCGCTAACAGAAAAAAAAAACAAGATCGGTAATAGAACAAGCACAATTAGAAATAAAATAGAAAAAATTACAAAAGCGAAAAAAAAAAAAAATCCGCGAATCTATATTAGTCCTAACAAAACGAGTTCTAATATAGATAAATTCGAATTTTCCAAAATTATTTGTAAAATAGTAAAAAAACAAAATAACCGATTAATCTCGAAATTCTATTCTTTTATAAAAATTTTTGTCGAAAAACTATACATCAAGGTTTTTTTATTTATAATTAATATTTCTAGACTCAATATACAATCTTTTATTGAATCAAAAAAAATATATAGGGATAGAGCCATTAATGAAACAACTTACGAAAGAATTAATAAAAAAAACTACAATACAATTTACTTTATTTCAAATATTAAAAAAGCGATTGCTACTATTAATAATAATAAGAAAAATTCATGTCTTTTTTGTGACTTATCCTATTTGTCTCAAGCATATTTATTTTATAAATTATCACAAACTCAAGCTATTAACTTGTATAAATCAAGATCTGGTTTTCATTACCGCGGAACGCTTTTTTTTATTAAGAATAAAACAAATCACTTTTTCGAAATACAGGGATTACTGAATTCTGAATTAAATTGTAATAAATTTACAAATTATCCAACGGATTCGTGGAAAGGTTGGTTAAAAAAACATTATCAATACGATTTATCCGCAATTAGGTGGTCTAAATTGATATCAGCAAACTGGCGAAATAGAATTAACCAACATAAAAAAGTTCAAAATAAAAATTACAAATTGAATTTCGCTGAAAAGGATCAATTAATTCATTCGAAAAAACAAAAAAATTCGGAAGTATATTTATTCTTGAATCAAAAAGATAATTTTCAAAAAAACTATAAACATGACCTTTTATCATATCAATATATTAATTATGAAAAAAGGAGAAACTCGTTTGTTTATGAATCACCTTTTGAACGAAAGGTAAAGGTAACTAAGAACCCAGAATTTTTTTATGATTCTAACACATACAAACATAAACCTTTTGATAGATTAGAAAAAAATCCTATCAATCATTATCTGAAAATGAACGACATTAGATATAGAAAAAAGGATTATGATAGAAAAATTTTTAATTGGAAAATTATCAATTTTTATTTTATAAAAAAAGTTGATATTGAGACTTGGTTCAAGATCAATACCAGGAGTAATCAAAATAAACTTGATAGTGATAGTAAGAATTATCAAATAAAAGATAAAAACAGCCTTTTTTACCTTACACTTTTGAAAAATCCAAATCCGAAAATAAGCTCTCGAAATCCAAAAAACCCTTTTTTGGATTGGATGGGAATGAATGAAAAAATAATAAATCGTCCCATCTCAGATTTGGAATTTTGGTTCTTTCCACAACTCCTACTATTTTATAATGTATATAAAAAAAAACCGTGGGTTATCCCAAGTAAAGCATTTATTTGCAATTTAAATTTAAACGAAAATGCTGCTAGGGAAAAGAAAAACATCGCTAGAAAAAAATGTGTTATATCATCAAATAAAAATCAAAAAGAAAGGGAAACGTCTGCAAGAGGAGGAGATCCTAGATCAGATACACAAAAAAATCCAGGAAATCTTGGGTCCTTTCTCCCAAGAAAACAAGAAAAGCAGATTGAAGAAGATTATGCAGTATCAAAAATCAAAAAAGCTAAAAAGAAAAAACAATACAAAAGTAAGACAGAAGCCGAACTAGATTTCTTTATGAAACGTTATCTCCTTTTTCAATTACGCTGGGGCAATGCTTTAAATCAAAGAATGACCAACAATATAAAAATCTATTGTCTCTTGCTTAGACTGAAAAATCCAAGAAAAATTACTATATTTTCGATTCAAAGAAAAGAGATGAGTTTGGATATAATGCTGATTGATAAGAATTTAAGTCTTACAGGATTGATCAAAAAGGGAGCGTTGATTATTGAACCCGCCCGTCTGTCTGTAAAAAATGATGGGCAATTTATTATGTATAAAACCTTAGATATTTCCTTCGTTCATACAAGTAAGCATCAAACTGATCAAGCATACGGAGAAGAAGAATATATTGATACAAATTCTTTGGATTTACTTGTTCCTGAAAATATTTTATCGTCCAGACGTCGTAGAGAGTTCAGAATTCTAATTTGTTTCAATTCAAAGACTCAAAATAGAAATCTTGTTGAGATACCTTCATTTTTTTGGACCAGAAACTACCCTAGTCAATTGTTGAACAAAGAGAAAGATCGTGATACAGAAAAAAATGAATTAATTAACTTAAAAATTTTTCTTTGGCCCAATTATCGATTAGAAGATTTAGCTTGTCTGAATCGCTATTGGTTTGATACCACTAATGGTAGCCGTTTCGGTATTTTAAAGCTACAGATGTACCCATGGTTGAAAAGTGATTGGTAGTACACCTTTCATATATATCTTTGAGGATAGAGGGTCTATGAAAGGAAACAGATTCAAACATGACCTACCTTACATCCCATTCAAATATAGATACTAAAAACAATAAGATATAAATTTAACCTAAAAATAAATTACCAGAATCTTAATAATTTTAGGACTAAATTATATACTTTTTTGAATCGAAAAACGTACCGCATTTCTATATTCCCCTATCGGAATCAAATTTCATTTCAAACCAGATTAATTAATATGAATTAATAAACGTAGGAGTTAATAAAGAAATTCACGCATATACAGCACTCCATTAAAATTAATAGCATTATTATTACTCATTGGTAAAATACATATTTATAAGGTGCGAAGGGAGAATTTTAAATGTTAAAAAATACACTCATTTCGGAAGACGAAAATAGAGGTTCTGTTGAATTTCAAGTATTCTGGTTTACCAACAGGATCCAGAGACTTACTTCACATTTGGAACTACACAAAAAAGACTATTTATCTCAGAGAGGTTTACGAAAAATATTGGGAAAACGTCAACGGCTGTTGGCTTATTTGTCAAAAAAAAATACAGTACGTTATAAACAATTAATTGGTCAGTTGAATATTCGAGAGATAAAAACTCGTTAATTGTAAAAGCCGCAGCTTTCGTTTTTAGTACTTAGTTTATTTGGTTAAATTTTAAATTATGATTAATTTCTTTTAATTTTCAGCAATTCATGGAAGAATGAATCGTTCAAAAACTTATGAATGTACCAGCGACAAGAAAAGACTTAATGAGAGTCAATATGGGACCGCAACACCCATCAATGCATGGTGTTCTTCGACTCATTGTTACTCTAGATGGTGAAGATGTTATTGATTGTGAACCAATATTAGGTTATTTACATAGAGGGATGGAGAAAATTGCCGAAAACCGAACAATTATACAATATTTGCCCTACGTAACCCGATGGGATTATTTAGCTACTATGTTCACAGAAGCAATAACCGTAAACGGGCCTGAACAATTAGGTAATATTCAAGTACCTAAAAGAGCTAGCTATATCCGAGTCATTATGTTGGAGTTAAGTCGGATAGCTTCCCATTTATTATGGCTTGGTCCTTTTATGGCAGATATTGGTGCACAGACGCCTTTCTTCTATACTTTTCGAGAAAGAGAATTGATATATGACCTGTTTGAAGCTGCTACCGGTATGCGAATGATGCATAATTTTTTTCGTGTTGGAGGAGTAGCTGCCGATCTCCCTTATGGATGGATAGATAAATGTTTAGATTTTTGCGATTACTTTTTAACAGCGGTTACTGAATATCAAAAGCTTATTACACGTAATCCTATTTTTTTAAAACGAGTTGAGGGTGTAGGAGTTATTACCGGGGAAGAAGCACTAAATTGGGGTTTATCAGGACCCATGCTACGAGCTTCCGGAATACAATGGGATCTTCGTAAAGTTGATAATTATGAGTGTTATTACGAATTGGATTGGGAAGTTCAATGGCAAAAAGAGGGCGATTCATTAGCTCGTTATTTAGTACGAATCGGTGAAATGACAGAATCTGTAAAAATTATACAACAGGCTTTAGAAGGAATTCCGGGGGGTCCCTATGAAAATTTGGAAATCCGACGCTTTGATATAGTAAAAGATTTCGACTGGAATGATTTTGAATATCGGTTTATTAGTAAAAAACCCTCCCCAGCCTTTGAGTTGTCTAAACAAGAACTTTATGTTAGAGTCGAAGCCCCAAAGGGCGAATTGGGAATTTTTTTGATAGGAGATCCAGGCGTTTTTCCATGGAGATGGAAAATACGTCCACCAGGATTTATCAATTTGCAAATTCTTCCTCAGTTAGTTAAAAGAATGAAATTGGCTGATATTATGACAATACTAGGTAGTATAGATATCATTATGGGAGAAGTTGATCGTTAAAATGATTAAAATGATAATGGATACAACTGAAATACAATCGATTAATCCCTTTTTCAGATTGGAATCCTTAAAGGGGGTCTATGAGATCCTATGGATACTTGTCCCTATTTTTGGTCTTGTGTTAGGAATCACAATAGGTGTACTGGTGATTGTTTGGTTAGAAAGAGAAATATCTGCAGGGATACAACAACGTATTGGACCCGAATACGCTGGCCCTTTAGGAATTCTTCAAGCTCTAGCGGATGGTGTAAAATTACTTTTCAAAGAAAATCTTCTTCCATCTAGGGGAGATGCCCGTTTATTCAGTATCGGACCATCGATAGCAGTCGTATCCGTTTTACTAAGCTATTCAGTAATTCCATTTGGCTATCACTTTGTTCTATCCGATCTTACTATTGGCGTTTTTTTATGGATCGCCATTTCAAGCGTTGCTCCTATTGGACTTCTTATGTCAGGATATGGCTCAAATAATAAATATTCCTTTTTAGGTGGTCTAAGGGCTACTGCTCAATCAATTAGTTATGAAATACCATTAGCTCTGTGTGTATTATCAATATCTCTACGTGTGATTCGTTGAGACACAAAATTTCCTCTCTATTTTTTTCTTAGGCTTAAAAAAGGTTAAATGGACATTTTTTTATTCATTCTTTTTCATTTTGGTTGATGGCTTAAAGCAGATAGTTATATGGGTGAACGAAAACAGCTTAAAAATTTGCAGTAAAAAAAGTTTAAGTCTCAGTTCCTACGTACAAGGATTAATTAAGTAAGCATAAGCAGTAGAGACTGTTTACCCCAAGATTGATTACTTAAGCATGATGACTTGAAGCGGGTTCAAACAACCAACTCTGCAAGATTTTTTTATTATCTATTACGTTAACATTTAACATAAGGGTGGGTAGGTTGAACAAAAAAATGAGTGGATGATTAGGAAGACTAAAATACACAAAGGTTTCGTAAAGAGTTGATAATGCGGATTTCATAAGTTACCTAAAAGGGTATTTATGTATAGAAAAAGAAACTCAATTGGGGCTTTAGGTTGGTAGAAACACTGAAGAAGTATTCCCCACAATTCCGATCCAAAGTATGCTCCTATTCACTGATTAAATAAATAACTATCACGAACGAGATAATCTTTTATTTTGGTTAAAGTTTAAGCCCTTTTATGAGTTATGAAGAAAGGAGAATAGGAACGGAATAAAAAAGAATAAAAAAAGAAGGGTCTTTTTTTTTGATTCTTTTTCATTTTCATAGATATATATATTTTTTTTTAGTTCTAAAGAGGGAACTCTTGTTATGAATTTTGAATTAAAATGTAAGGTCTAACTCTTTTTCGTAAATTGAAAAAAAAATATATATAGGTTGAAAAATCTATGCACTATTAGTATAAAAATATTTTAAACAGTCTTTTATTGAAGGATTCGATTATTTATCAACAAAAAAATTACATTTTTTGATTCAAAAAAGATAAGATCAATTCAGAAGCGCTTTTGAAATATATATTATTTAAAATATATTTTTTAAGTATAGCAAACAGAATTTCGTTGGTATAATTTGGAACCTTAACTTTAAGACAGATTTCTTCCAGAAAAATATAAATAATAGCGAGATACCATTACCTTAAATTTATTTGTGACCTCTGAGGAGCCGTATGAGGTAAAAATCTCATGTACGGTTCTGTAATAGCGATGTGAACATTGGTGTTATCATCGACTATGATTATCTAACAGTCCAAGTACAGTTGATATAGTTGAAGCCCAATCAAAATACGGTTTTTGGGGGTGGAATATATGGCGTCAACCCATAGGGTTTAGCATTTTTCTAAGTTCTTCTCTAGCGGAGTGTGAGAGATTGCCCTTTGATTTACCAGAAGCAGAAGAAGAATTAGTGGCGGGTTATCAAACGGAATATTCGGGTATCAAATTTGGTTTATTTTACATTGCTTCGTATCTAAATCTACTAGTTTCTTCATTATTTATAACAGTTCTTTACTTAGGAGGTTGGAATCTTTCTATTGCATACGAATTAATTCCTAAGTTTTTTGAGATCACTAAAACGGGTAAAGTGTTTGGAACAGTAATCGGTATACTTATTACATTAGCTAAAACTTATTTGTTCTTGTTTATTTCTATTGCAACAAGATGGACTTTACCAAGGCTGCGGATGGACCAACTGTTAAGTTTTGGATGGAAATTTCTTTTACCTATTTCTCTAGGTAATCTGTTGTTAACAACTTCGTTCCAACTTTTTTCATTGTAGAATAATATTCTGTATTCATGACTTGTCTCAAACAAGAGAAAGAAACAAGCATAAAAACTTTTTTTTATTTATCTATATTCACGACATGTTTTCTATGGTAACCCAGTTCATAAATTATGGTCAACAAACAGTCCGAGCTACCAGATATATTGGTCAAGGTTTCATGATTGCCTTAGCTCATGCGAATCGTTTACCTATAACTATTCAATATCCCTATGAAAAGCTGATTACACCTGAGCGTTTCAGAGGCCGAATCCACTTCGAATTTGATAAATGCATTGCTTGTGAAGTATGTGTTCGTGTATGCCCTATAGATCTACCTGTTGTTGATTGGAAATTGGAAACCAATATTCGAAAGAAACGATTGTTTAATTACAGTATTGATTTTGGAATCTGTATATTTTGTGGTAATTGTGTTGAGTATTGTCCAACAAATTGTTTATCGATGACTGAAGAATATGAACTTTCTACTTATGATCGTCATGAGTTGAATTATAATCAAATTTCGTTGGGTCGGTTACCGATATCAGTAAGTGACGATTACACAATTCGAACAATTTCAAATTTACCTAAAATACAAAATCTATAAAACTTTCAATTTAATTCAGTGATTCAAAAAAAACGAAAAATGAAATTCAAGGTCTTAATTTGCATCGTATTTGCATCTAAAAGAATCCTTTCTTTCATCAAAAAAACTTTTAAACAACTTATTAAAATAAAATCTGTTTCTTTTCTATATTAGATTCAAATTAGAGTAATTAGTTTCACAATAGATAAAAGTATTCTTTAGGATATTAAACGAGATTAAACGAGAAAGTACTTTAATAATACTATCTACAACAACTCACAGTGCATTTAATTTAAAATTAAAAGAAGTTTTATAAAAAAAGGAGTCACTTCTTTTTTCCTGCTACGGTCAATAAAGTCATGAAATATTTCAATTTATATTTTTTTGTAAATGAATTTATCTGGACCAATACATGATTTTCTTTTAGTCTTTCTAGGATCGGGTCTAATTTTAGGAGGTCAAGGAGTTGTATTACTTTCCAACCCAATTTATTCTGCTTTTTCGCTGGGATTCGTTCTTGTTTGTATATCATTATTCTATCTTCTATTGAATTCTTATTTTGTAGCTGCTGCGCAGTTACTCATTTATGTAGGGGCTATAAATGTTTTAATTATTTTTGCTGTGATGTTCATGAATGGTTCAGAATATTCTAAAGAGGAAAATCTTTGGAATATTGGCAATGCAATTACTTCGATAGTTTGTACAACTCTTTTTATTTCACTAATTAGTACTATTCTAGATATGTCGTGGGATGCTATTATTTGGACTACAAAATCAAACCAGATTCTAGAGCAAGATTTGATAACTAATAATCAACAAATTGGGGTTCATTTATCAACAGATTTTTTTCTTCCATTTGAACTTGTTTCAATAATTCTTTTAGTTGCTTTAATAGGTGCGATTGTTGTAGCCCGTCAATAGTAAATAAGCAATTCACGTGTCGACTACTTGTTATATGTGATGTGATTCAATCGATTCGATTGAGTTGGTGTTTAGATTCAATTGAATAAGATTGATAAGGAGTTGGTTAATGATGCTCGAACATATACTTGTGTTGAGTGCTTATTTATTTTCTATTGGGATCTATGGATTGATCACAAGTCGAAATATGGTTAGAGCTCTTATGTGTCTTGAACTTATATTAAATGCGGTTAATATAAATTTTGTAACATTTTCTAATTTTTTTGATAATCGTCAATTAAAAGGGGACATTTTCACAATTTTTGTTATAGCTATTGCAGCCGCTGAAGCAGCTATTGGACTGGCTATTGTTTCATTAATTTATCGTAACCGAAAATCTATTCGTATTAACCAATCGAATTTGTTGAACAATTAATTAGTATTAGCGATATTACTTTCAATAGTCAGAATCAGAAGGTAATTAGAATTAGTATGTTTGCTACATTAAGGTATGATAGTGTTTACAAAAACCTATGAAATCAAAGTATCTTGGACCTTTGTCATAAATCAATTCAGAAGTACGTACATTGATTAGAACAATTCTGATAACTTGTTGATTCATCTGGTATCTAAATATAGGTTTTTTTATAAGTTTACTAGATCGAAAATTTCTGACATTCAAAATGTATAGATTAAATGTCTCATTCAGTAAAGATTTATGATACGTGTATAGGCTGTACTCAATGTGTCCGAGCCTGCCCGACCGATGTATTAGAAATGATACTCTGGGACGGGTGTAAAGCTAAACAAATTGCTTCTGCTCCAAGAACAGAAGACTGCGTTGGTTGTAAAAGATGTGAATCTGCCTGCCCAACCGAGTTCTTGAGTGTTCGAGTTTACTTATCTAATGAAACAACCCGGAGTATGGGTCTAGCTTATTGATATATTCGAGATAATTTTAGTTGAATCCATTTGATTTTTTTACCGACAAACCTGTACTCAAACTAGTTTGAGTACAGGTTTGTCTGGTCCAAGCATATCTTGTATTTACTACGAATTTTTTTACTTGGTTAACAACAATTGTAATTTTTCCAATATTTAGTGGTTCCTTAATCTTTTTTATTCCCCATAGAGGAAATAAGGCCATCCGTCAGTATACTATATTTATATGTATATTAGAACTACTTCTAACGACTTATACATTCTGTTATCATTGTCAAATGGATAATCCATTAACCCAACTAACAGAGGATTATGAATGGATCCATTTTTTTGATTTCCATTGGAGATTAGGAATAGACGGACTTTCTATAGGACTTATTTTACTAACTGGATTTATCACTACCTTAGCGACTTTAGCAGCTTGGCCCGTTACTCGAGATTCTCGATTATTTTATTTCCTGATGTTAGCAATGTATAGTGGTCAAATAGGATCGTTTTCTTGTCGGGACCTTTTACTTTTTTTTCTCATGTGGGAGTTAGAATTAATTCCTGTTTATATACTTCTATCTATGTGGGGAGGAAAAAAACGTCTATACTCAGCTACAAAATTTATTTTGTACACGGCAGGGGGTTCTGTTTTTCTCTTAATGGGCGTTTTGGGTATCGCTTTATATGGTTCCAATGAACCAACATTAAATTTTGAAACGTTAGTTAATCAGTCATATCCTGTAGGCTTAGAAATAATATTCTACATTGGATTTTTTATTGCTTTTGCTGTCAAATCGCCGATTATACCCCTACATACATGGTTACCAGATACCCACGGAGAAGCACATTACAGTACATGTATGCTTCTGGCCGGAATCTTATTAAAAATGGGAGCATATGGGTTAGTGCGGGTCAATATGGAATTATTATCTCACGCCCACTCTCTATTTTCGCCGTGTTTAGTCATAGTAGGTACAATACAAATAATCTATGCAGCTTCAACATCCCTAGGCCAACGAAATTTAAAAAAAAGAATAGCTTATTCTTCCGTCTCTCATATGGGTTTCATAATTATAGGCATTGGGTCGATAACCGATACGGGACTCAATGGAGCTCTTTTACAAATAATATCACATGGATTTATTGGTGCTGCGCTTTTTTTCTTGGCAGGTACCACTTATGATAGACTGCGCCTTGTTTACCTTGACCAAATGGGCGGAATAGCTATCCAAATGCCAAAAATGTTCACGATGTTTAGTAGCTTTTCTATGGCTTCTCTTGCATTACCGGGTATGAGTGGTTTTATTGCGGAATTAATAGTATTCTTTGGAATAATTACTAGCCAAAAATTTCTTTTAATGCCAAAAATATTAATTACTTTTGTAATGGCAATTGGAATGATATTAACTCCTATTTATTCATTATCTATGTCACGACAAATTTTCTATGGCTACAAGTTCTTTAATATTCAAAATTATTCTTTTGTTGATTCTGGACCGCGCGAGTTATTTCTTTCAATTTCTCTTTTTTTACCCATACTCGGTATTGGTATGTACCCGGATTTCATTTTTTCACTATCAGTTGACAAAGTCGAAGTTATTTTATCTAATTCTTTCTTAGAAACAGTTTTGTTTTCATAACTAAAACAAACAACCTATGATTTAAAAATTTTTAATTTTGTTTTGTAGTTAAAAAGTTAGAGAATGAAAAAAGAAAGCTTTTCTCGTCAATTTCTAAGTAAAGTTTTAAAATGTTAACCCCGTATGGGCAATGAGCACGAACCGTGTGAATCAAATAAAATATTTGATTCACACGTGGTTCAAATAAAGTTTTTTAGTACATATGTATATGGTAGACTCAGTTAGATTCGAAAGATTCCTTTCTTGAATTCAGTTTGATGTTAATGTAAATGAACCATAACTATGCAACCCTATTCCTAATAAATTGACCCCAAAATAGCAAATCCAAATTATAAGAAAGCCTATAAAGGCTACAATTGCTGAGTTGGAACCCTGCGTCTTTCTAGTTGTTCGGGTATGTAAATAAATCGCGAATACGGTCCAAGTAATAAATGCCCAAGTTTCTTTTGGGTCCCAATTCCAATATGATCCCCACGCTTCGTTAGCCCACACTGCTCCCGAAAGAATACCTACGGTTAAAAACAGAAACCCTAGACTAATAACCCGATAACTCCAACAATCTAATTGTTGAATCAACTGACACCTGTAATAATTCTTAGTAGAAAAAAAAGAAGTATTTGACAAAAGATTAGCTCTTTCATTCATGTATTCGATTTCACCAATGAAAAAATATTCAGTTACTAATAACAAAGGATTACTTTTACAAAAAATTGTTCTGTTTTTTCTCAATGTAATAACTAGAAGTGCTATTGAAAATAATGATCCACATAAAAGAGACGCATAGCTCACTATCATCATAGTTACGTGCATTATTAACCATTCAGATTGAAGAGCAGGTACTAATATTGAAGAGTGTTCTATTTTAGTTAAAAGACCAGAAGTAACAAAGCCTTGGGTCAACAGAACACTTGAACCGGTTATTGTGCTTAAATAATTTTTTTTTTGTTTTAAAAACGGAACTATATGAATAAGGGAGAAACTCCACGAAAGAAAGATTAAAGATTCTGATAAATCGCTTAGTGGAAAATGTCCCGAATAAACCCAACGGGTAACTAATAATCCTGTTAGACAAAAAAAAGTAACTATCATTCCCTTTTCAGATGAATCATATAGTTGTTCGATTTCATCTTCTAAAAAAAAGCTTATTAGCCAAATTGTAATTCTGATTGAAACGATTGAAAAGCAAATATGAGTTAATATATGTTCTAAGGTTGCAAATATCATAAAAAATCTTAAATTAAAAAAGAAAAGAAGAGTCTCTTAAATTGAAATTGGGAGTTGAATTTATTATATGATCTTTTTCTCTTTTTTAGAAGATGGCATGCCGCCACTCGGACTCGAACCGAGATGCTCTAGCACTGCTTCCTAAGAGCAGCGTGTCTACCAATTTCACCATAGCGGCTTATCTTCAATTTATAATAATCTATGATTAAAAAATCGTCGAGATTGAATAACTAAATGCAGTATACTGTCATATATATTTTTTTTCAGAAACGTTTACATTGCTGAATAAAAATCCATTCAAAGAACGAGTTGGGGGTTCGTTATTTTTATTTAAGGTTTTGTGGTTTTCTTGGATTTTTTATTTTTATGCTTAAGCTCTTGGAACTAGAAAGGTTTACCTCCATCAGGCGATAGAATTCAAAAAATCTACTTTGATTAAATAGTAAATTAATGAACATAACTAAACTAGAAAACAGATAGAAAATAGAAAAAAGAGATCCAAATTTTGGTTATTCTAATTATAATTATTCTATATTATAACATGAAGATGAGGAAAAAAGCCTCCCCATCTTCAAACTGAGACAAAGAAAGGTAAATCTTTATATCTTGTATTTTTTAGTTTGTTACCAAAACGAGTATTCCTGTTTTTTTTATTGAATAATTCAAAAATTCTTATTTTTAAAAATAGAAAGAACGAGTTGAGTTACATTTCAGATTGATTAGCCCAATTCACTAGATAATGCATAATGGATTTTTATAATTTTATATAATTTTTATTTTGTATATAAAATAAAAATTGAGGTTGGAGGGCCCTTATTTTGAATAGATTACTATTTTTTCAACCCTTATTACTTAGTTGTTTGCTGTACAAAAAAACTTTTAGAATTCCCGGTAAAAAGGGATTTCCCTAACGAAAAAGCTTTTAACGCTGTCCAATATCCCCCCTTTTTCCAAATATTTTTACGAATACGCTTTTTTGATGTCGAAGTACGCTTTTTTGGAACTGCCATTTAATATTTTAAAAAGGATTCCTTATTGTTATAGCTGGATGTGAAAGACATCTTTTCTTTTGTTCAAAATAAATTAGTTAAGTTAAGTCGAGTTACGGAAGATATGTGCAATATAGAATCAATAAAAGAATAAAAAAATTTTACTATTAATAAATACTAAAAAAAAGAATAAGAGATGTTATTTTTTTTTCAGACTTTTTATTCCATCAAATATTTTTTAAAATCTCTGCAAAATAGTTTGTCGTAATTGGTACCTTTAAATTGGTATTATTATTATTCAAGTCTATCTTTATTTATATCTATCTTTATTTATATCTATAGAATCTGATGTGTTATATAAATTGAATTAGTTAAGTTTAATCTCTCTAAAAACCTAAAAAATCTATAAAAAAAGAATCCAAAACCGTCCGTTTGAATTTTCATCATTTTCTATTTTATTTAGGTGCAACAAAATATTCTACAACAAGGTTTAAGATAAGAGCCCTTTTTTGCTATTAAGCGATCAAAGTAGTAAAAAGAGGCTTTTGAGTTTTCAAGATTAGGAATTTCTAGCTTTCGTAGCGTTTGACCAAACGTAATCTCGCGGTTTGAATATTTGAAGGATTTAGCAAAAACTTAGGGCATATAAAATTGAATTATATTAAAATTAGAATTAAGTTAGTTTAATTTGTAACTTAGTCCATATCTTGACTTTTATTGATCTCTTTCAAAGAGGCAAGATCTAGTGAATCGCAAACTATTAATTAAAAAATTTTTAAAACGTTTTATGCAACATATATATCAATACGGGTGGATCATACCTTTGATTCCACTTTCAATTCCTCTATTAATAGGGGTAGGACTTCTTCTTTTTCCAACGACAACAAAAAACCTTCGTCGTATGTGGTCCTTTCACAGTGTTTTATTGTTAAGTATAGTCATGCTTTTTGCAATCTATCTATCTATTCAAGAAATAAATCAAAATTCTATTTATCAATATGTCTGGTCTTGGGTCATTATTAATGATTTTTCTTTAGAATTCGGCTATTTGATCGACCCACTTACTTCTATTATGTCAATATTAATTACTACTGTTGGAATTTTGGTTCTTGTTTATAGTGATAATTATATGGCTCATGATCAAGGGTATTTGAGATTTTTTGCTTATATGAGTTTTTTCAGTACTTCTATGTTAGGATTAGTTACTAGTTCTAATTTGATACAAATTTATATTTTTTGGGAATTGGTTGGAGTGTGTTCCTATCTATTAATAGGGTTTTGGTTTACACGACCGCTTGCAGCAAATGCCTGCCAAAAAGCTTTTGTAACTAATCGTATAGGGGATTTTGGTTTATTATTAGGAATTTTGGGTTTTTTTTGGATAACGGGTAGTTTCGAATTTCGGGATTTATTCGAAATATGCAATAACTTGATTGTGGATAATGAAGTAAATTTTTTATTTGTTACTTTGTGTGCTGGTCTATTATTTGCCGGTGCTGTTGCTAAATCGGCACAATTTCCCCTTCATGTATGGTTACCCGATGCCATGGAGGGACCTACTCCTATTTCCGCTCTTATACACGCCGCTACTATGGTAGCAGCAGGAATTTTTCTTGTAGCCCGCCTTCTTCCTCTTTTCATAGTTATACCTTACATAATGAATTTTATTTCGTTAATAGGAATAATAACTGTATTATTAGGAGCTACTTTAGCTATTGCTCAAAAAGACATTAAGAGAGGTTTGGCTTATTCCACAATGTCTCAATTGGGTTATATGATGCTAGCTCTAGGTATGGGGTCTTATCGAAGCGCTTTATTTCATTTGATTACTCATGCATATTCCAAAGCCTTGTTATTTTTAGGATCGGGATCCATTATTCACTCAATGGAAACG